CAATCATTCATTGAATGATAAATAACTACAAGTGATGGAGATACACGATTTAAATAACGAAAAATCCAATATTTAAAAATAGTATCGAGAATAACTGGAAAAGTGGAAACAAGACCAGATATAATTTGATCATTATGACCAAATCCAAAATCTTTGTACACAGAACCGATCATTAGTTCCCACCCGTGGGGGGAATGAAATCCGATACATAAATCGGTTAATAAAAGAATTGAAAAAGCTTTTACTGTATCACTTAAGTTATATAGGAATTCCTGAGCCCAAGAGTTAAGAATAACAAGTTCTTCATTACCTAAAATAGAATAACCACTTAGAATAACAAAACAGATTATATTTGTAGAGAAGTGTAAAATTGTATGGATACGATCCTCGTTGTGTATCTTGATTAATTGGATCGTTTCTTTGTGGATTCCTATAAAAAGCTTTTGTAGATAGGTCTCCGAGTATTCCTTGATCATTTCTTCCAAGAAGAGGATTTCTTCTAATTCTATGAACTTTTCTAGAATACTTTTTTCTTGAATATCATTCAAAAAAATTTCGGATTGGCCGATATTCGCCCAATTAAGAATCCAAGATTCCATACTTTTAGTAAATGATAGAGAAATCCACCAGGGCAGAAATATTATAGATACAAGATACAAAAGAGGAGTGAATGCTTTCTTTTTTGCCATTTTTCGCCTGTTAATTTAAAACTAACCCACTCCATTTGTCGACTTTATGTGATATGTGATCGAATATTTCTTTCAAACATGAGTTCTAGACAAGGCATCAAACCTATTCATCTATTTTATTTGTGATTTTGTTTTGAATCTAGAAAGAATACATAACTAGACTAAGACTCCACTTCGAATTCGACTGAATAAATAATACAAAATAGTGTTCCCAGATATCTCAATTCATCAAATTCCAAACAAATGTCTCCTTTAGATGAATGGGCGCAAGAAGTACTTTAAAAAATGAATATTCTTGAGATTTTGAGATGAAAGAACCCTTTGATTCTATGAAAATAGATAATATTTCAAAAAAAATTCCAACGATTCCCCATATTCAAGAATAGAATAATTGAGAGAAAGATATTGTAATGGTCAAAAAAAAGAGCGGCAAAACAAGATAGAAAAGGCCCAGTTATCATTATTAAGAAAACTCATTTTTAGTATTGGGTAGTAAAGAACACAAATGAAAGGATAAAAAGATCGATTGACAAAAAGAAAAGAATTTACAAGATATGGTTTATCTACATCTAAAGTATCACTTTGTTCTAGAAAAAATGGGATTCTTGCGTTTTTCCCTCCTGCTGAGAAAGCATTCGTTCTTCAGCGCAGTTCTTGTTCTCAAAATCAAAATACTTCAATTGGTACGCGCAAGAAATAGGCTAATTCCGCGGCTTTTTGTTCAATTTCTCGTGGAGTCAAATTCTCATCAGTACGGGTCAACGGAATAGCCCCCCGGCCTCTGATATCCATATAAAGGATACGACGAGCATAAATACCCTCTTTAACTTCTATTCGAACGGATTGAATATCTTTTATATGGAATCGGAGGAATATGCGACGATTTTTTCCAGGAAATCCCCAACGAAAAATACACACTATTCCTTCCTTTCTATCAAATTTATCATAACCACTACCTACATTCCAGGAAATGGTGCACCACAAATAGGAACTAATAAAGAGACCCGCGATTCCATAGAAAGACATCACGATCCCCTGTGGAAAAAAAAGTATTTGCTGAGACGGAACAAAAGATATCAAATTTCTACCAAGAAAGCTGGAAGTTCCAACCAACAAGAATCCTAATGAACCTAAAAAAACGATAAGGGCCCAGCAAAAATTACTTAATTTTCGAGACCCCGTTATAAGTTCTATCCATATATGTTCTGATCGCCAACTCATACTTCATCCCATTGCATTTTATTGAAATTGAGAGAATACCCCAAATGATTTTGACTTTACTTTTTTGTTTCCGAATGCACTTTCATCAACTAGCACTAGTTTGGTGTGAACTAGCACTAGTTTAATGGGAACTTTTAGGAGTAATTCATCAAATTGTTTAGATCTAAAATAATAACATACCCCTCATATGATCCCAATATACATATTGATATACATATAGATCCATCAACTTTACATTTTAAGCATCCAGCGATCCTGATCTATTTGAAACTGGCTAGAATTCAGTTACCCATAGATCATTTTCTGCAGGCATAAAAGCTTTTTCCTTTATGTTCGGCGGAAATCCCATGTTCTACCCTAGTTTCTTTTCCGAAATAAATATCTGTGTTATGCTACAAGTCTAAGTTTCAAAAAAAAAAATGAATGAGATTGGGTCCCCTCAGATCTAAACAATCTTATTTTTTTGAACATGAAGAAATAAAGAAGCCATTGCAATTGCCGGAAATACTAGGCCTACTAAAGGCACAAAAATAGAGGGAAAATTGAAAGTTATCATAAAATGGGGTACCTCAATTTATTATTTGTACCTGTTCTTCTTTTTTTTTAATATCATATATTATATTTATACTAATTATAATTAATAATTGGAATTATTATGAATTCGTAGTTATTATTAATTAATTCAATTCAATTTTCAAATTCTTATTTAGAGACTTAAGTATCTAAATGAGTATATAGAATAAGTCCAAGGAATGTAGAACTAAATAAATGGACTTATTCATCTATCTCCATGAAAGATACATATGATAATCTAACCCATTTTATTTTTCTTCATTTCTTTGTGTTTTGTTCTTATCTTCGAATTTAATAAAGAAATAGTTTCTTACAAATTCTCAAAAGATTCGCGACACAGCTGGGATTTTTAGTGAAAACGGGATTTTCGGGAGATAGAGAAAGATACAAAACTATATATCTATGTTTATTTTTTCTATATTTGAATTTGATTCTATACGTAAGATGAAATTCATTTTATTTTCCTAATTTCACGAAAGGAAGAACTCGCGTTTTTATCTTGTTGATAGAGACTTCGTAATTAGTAATCGAGAATCCAGGTAAAAAAAGAGTTATCCGCTACTTTCGATTTTGATTCTTTCTACAATTAGATCTTAGGTCGTCAAATAAAATTCCCTTTTTAGTTACTTTGATTCCGATAAGATAAGATTCGGATAAGTTAACCACTTTTTTTGTTTGCTACAAATCAAATAATTGAACTTAGTGCGTTCTATTGGAATTCAAAGGAAAGAAGGCGTGGAGCTTAAATAACTCACTCAGAACGCTTTTTAAAAGATTACGCGGTACGATTAAGTCGAATAAGCCCTTCTGGAATAAATATTCAGCCGCTTGTGAACCTTCGGGTACTGTTTTATTCAATGTTTGTTCAATTACCCTTTTACCCGCAAATGCAATGTAGGAATTTGGTTCGGCAATAATAATATCTCCCAACATACCAAAACTAGCTGTTACCCCACCAGTAGTAGGAGATGTAAGGATTGATACATACAATAACTTTTTATTTGATTGATAATCAAATAAAGCAGACGATATTTTAGCCATTTGCATCAAGCTCAAACTCCCTTCTTGCATGCGCGCTCCCCCCGAAGCGCACACTATAATAAGAGGTAGAAAGTGATTGGTAGCGTACTCAATCAAACGGGTGATTTTCTCCCCGACTACAGATCCCATACTACCCCCCATAAACTGAAAATCCATAACCCCAATTGCTACGGGAATACCATTTAGTTGACCTACGCCTGTTTGAACAGCCTCGGTCAATCCTGTCTTTCTTTGATAAGAATCAATACGATCTTTATACGGCTCCTCCTCCGAATGAAATCCAATGGGATCCAAAGAGACCATGTCTTCATCCATAGGGTCCCAAGTACCGGGATCGATCAAAACTTCGATTCTTTCTGAACTACTCATTTTCAAATGGTATCCACATTGTTCACAAATATTCCTTTTTAATTTCAAAAATTTCTTATAATTTAATCCATAACAATTTTCGCATTGAACCCACAAATGCCTATATTTTTGAGTTGCATCAAGATCACTAGACCTTTCTCTTAGAGTTAAATCACTACTCTTTGCGCGGGTTCGTATACTGGACCCCCCAGCTTCACTACTAGTTTTACGTTTATCAAAAACGCACCTAGAAATGTAACCGTCACTACTATCACTTACAATGGACGTATCAATACAGATTTGAGACTGAAGATAACTGTCAATGCAACTAGTAATGTGATTATTCCAACTAGATTGAGTATCGTATATGTAACGATTGTATAAGGAATCTTCATTCGAAGATCCGTTATTCATATCACTCGAATTGTGATAACTAGAAAAAGAACCTTCTAGTTCACTCAGAAAAGAACGGTCGCTGTCAATCTCAAAAATTTGATTTTCTATATCAAAATAGATAGAATAACAGTCTCCGTTACTATCCCTAACTAAAAAAGTATCATCAGAGATGAAATTCCGAATGTTTTTGATGCCAAATAAACGACCAACATCGCTGTAACTAGAATTGCCACGACCCCTCCAACTATGGATGTTTTTAGCCCTACCTTTTCGATTAGGATCTTCAATCTCACTAATATTTTCAAAAGGACTAAGATTGTGCGTTAATTTTGTTATTCCATACCCGGGTTCTAACTCCTTATTAAACACCGTCGAATTAAACCACCATCTTTCCATAGAGTTTTCTTGCCCCCTATTTGTACTATTTGTACAAAAATACAATAGATGAATAGTCATTCGGTCCACAATTCTTTATTTTTTTTTTGAATATCTTATTTCCTATCAAACTAAACATAGAAATTCAATTACTACTAATAGCTAATAGGAAGTGTTAATAGGAATTCTCTTTTGTGTAAAGCCGGGGGTACGACTTCACTATAAATATGATATATGAATATCATGGAATCCCTTTTTATTCTAAATTCAATAGAATGATAAAAGAGGGTTTTGCCTCTGTCTCTTCGCATCGAATAAAAAAAGAAGTTGTTCTCTATTAGAGAAAATTTTTTTTTG